TATTCATCAGAAGAAACGTCCCTTTTAAAGCAAGAATTGATTTTCCTTGATACCTAACATAATGCATGAAAGGATCTTTGAACAACCAAAAATTTGCTTGAAAAGCCCTGGGAAAGTGCTCTCTTTTTCCATAGAAATAAATTCGTTCAATAAGGGCTCCAGAAGATGTTGATCGTAAGTGAGAAGATTGGTTACGGAGAAAGAGGAAGCCGGATTCATATTCACATACATGAAAAGTATATAGGAAGAAGAATAATCTCTGATTTCTTTTTGATTTTGAAAAAGAAGAACTGGCTTTCTTTGAATTTGAAGTAATAAGACTATCCCAATTATGACACTGATGGAGAAAGAATCTTAATAAATGCAAAGAGGAAGCATCTTTTATCCAATAGCGAAGAGCCTGAACTAATATTTCCAGATGGGCTGGGTAAGGTATTAGTATATCTAATACATAATTTAAATGTGAAAAGTTGTCCTCTAAAAAAGAAAATATTGAATGAATTGATCGTAAATTTTCGGATTGAACTACCCCTTTCCTTTCTAGGGAAGATATTAATCGCAGAGACAATGGAATTTCCATAATGATTGAAGAAACCTCTGACATTATTTGCGAATAAAAATGATTGGTCTGCCCTAAAAAAGGAGTCTGTTTAGAGTCATTAACAGAAAGAATCAAATGATTCTGTTCATACATTCGAATGATTAAACGTTTCACAATAAGTAAGCTGGATTTATTGTCATAACCTGCATTTTCCAACAAAATTGATCTATTTAAACCATGATCATGAGCAAGTACATAAATATACTCCTGAAAGATAAGTGGATATAAGAAGTAGTGTTGTTGAGATCTATCTAGCCCTAAATAGCTTTGGAATTTATCCATTTGAAATTCTATTTAAATGAAAGGTAGAGGATTTTGGGGGTTATAAATGATACATAGTGCGATACAGTCAAAACAAGGTATTATAGTACAAACCGAATAGATACCTCGGATCCAGATAAACTTATCAACAGATTCTCTATCATCTCTTTTTCCATTTAATTTTCAGTTTTTATGTTCGTTTTCCTTATAGGATGACAAGATGATTAGAAATCCTTTACTTTTTTCAACCCAATCGCTCTTTTGATTTTGGAAATTGATTTATCAATATACTGTTTCTTATACACATACATCTCCATTATTCCATTATAGAATGGAGAGTGGTAATATTTAGGATTCATTAAAAAATCAATAATATTTTTTCCTGGGAGAAAGCCTTCCCGTATTGGGCACTAATATTTTTTTAACGTCTAATTAGATCGGGTAATCATTCAAATTCAGAATGAAAGCTCGTTGCTTTTTCTTTCCCTATAATAAAAATGAAATTAATTGAAGCCGTGGGGCCCTATCCATTTATTAATTCGACCCAACTTGAAATTGACTTCGGTTTGCTCCCTTTCAATAATTTAAAGAAGGCTTTGTACCGAGCCGGAAAGAATAAAAAATTCTCATAACTCTTAATTGATACGACATGCTATTTTTTCCATTCATTCCCTTTCAGGATCAGTCGCGGTCTTCCAAACTTTACCGATAGTATGGACGAATCCCTCCCTTCATCTAAATGTGTAAAAGATCCTAGCCGCACTTAAAAGCCGAGTACTCTACCATTGAGTTAGCAACCCAAATATAAAAGGGTATGTAGATACAATCAGAATAAAACAAAATTCTTAAATTAAAGCATTACTCTACGAAATAAAAAATCTAAAAAAAATTTCTACTCTATTAAAATTTTCTACTCTATTTGGAACATAAAAATGACTAAATCAGAATCAGATGAAAAAATAAAAAATTGCCCGACCAAAAAAATAAATAAATGTAAAAATGGTAGAACATCCCCTATTTCTATGTTATCCACTTTTTCAATCAAAAATCCGGGTATCAAAGCTAATCCAACGAACCCATCATTTGAATCAACAAGTAAAAATAAAAAAGAAAACCTATGGGACGGAAATAAATAGATCTGCTTATCCCGATGCATTATATTTGTTCGATACAACGTTGTCAACAGAAAGGTTAAGAAAGGAATACGATGAAAAAATACAAAAACTTAAATTGAATAATAGTAAAAAAAAGGACTTGTGTTGGATTGGCACTGCATATACCTATATTTATATACTAAATTTTGAGTTTTTAGATTAGATGGAGAACAAATAAGGAACTTCTATTCCTTGTTTGTTACTTGGTATTAGAGTTCAAATGAAAACCACCCGATTACAGGTAATGCCATAATTTTCTATTTTTTGAGGATCAATCAAATATGGTTTCCTTAGAAAAAGATTCTATAGAAAAGGATGCTATAAAAGCAATGAGAAATAGATACGAATAGACCAAGAAAGGAAATAAAAAAACATAGTATAGAAAAGATATCCAAAATGATATAGAAATCACTATCCTACCCTTAGTTTTTATTTCCTTAATTTAATTTTGTTTGATTAGGGCAAAGTTACTTAAAAACCTCTGCCTTTTTTAAAATATCCTGAACAGTTCCTGTAGGCTGAGCGCCTTTTTCAAGGAAATAGAGAATAGCGGGAACGTTTAAATAAGTTTGATTCTTGATCGGATCATAAAAACCCACTTTCCGAAGATCTCTTCCTTCTCTTCGAGATCGAACATCAATTGCAACGATTCGATAGACGGCTCATCGGGATAGATGTAGATGAAAAAGAACCCCCCCCCCCTAGAACCGTATAGGAAGTTTTCTCCTCGTACGGCTCGAGAAAAAATGATTCGAAGTTTTATCTATGGATAAAATTTGATTAGAATAAATAGGAAAGGAATCCGTAAAATAATAAATTCTATAATTTCAATTTCACTCATTTTTTTTTAGCTTACTTCCTGAAGAAGAAAAAATCATTTGTACTCATAACTCAAGTTCAATAATATAATATCTCAAATATCTTAAAGAAAAATCTTTAATTTAATTTAATATATATATTTTTTTTTGAGTGGTCTTTAACCCACCCTTTTTGTCTCGTTTAAAATCTATTTTGATTCGTTATTCGGATCCGTGAGACAATTGAAGTGGTGTTTCCTTGTTCTGGGATCCTTTATCTTTGTTTTAAATCATTGGGTTTAGACATTACTTCGGTGCTTCTTAATCCTTTCAAAATGGTAGCAACATACCCCTTTCGCGATTTCTTTCTATCAAAGAATCATACCGACGGTTGATTCGTGCGCGATACACTGCGTATCGAAAAAGTTTTAGCCGTTCCAACAAATTTTTTGAATTGAAAAATTGCTCGAATCGGATCCTTTCGATTTCTATATCGAAGATATCGAAGATATACTTACGAAGTTGTTCCAATTTATGAATTGGCATTAACCCTAGATCGTTGCCCCTGAGAAATTAATCAATACTTTCTACTCGAGCTCCATCATGAACTATTTACATTACAACCCAATAAAAAAAAGAAGGGCTCTAGTAGAATAGAACAAATGACGTCGAGCCAAGAGCACCTTCATTCCTATATAAAATGGTGGATGTAAGAAAAAGAATCCACACCAGATCGTGTCCTTCAAGTCGCACGTTGCTTTCTACCGCATCGTTTTAAACGAAGTTTTACCATAACATTCCTCTAATTTGGAACCAGTACGGAATTGATTCAATTATGGAATCATGAATAGTCATTGGTTCAGTCGGTACAGAGACAAAGTAATTTATATTTTTTCTTATCTACATAGATAATAAAGATTTTTCTGAAGAAATATTAGCAAGACCCCAGCTTTTTTGTATGAATGGAACGTTTTTTTATAAATATCTATTTTTTTATAAATATCTATTTCAAAAAAATATCTAACAGAAATCACACGAAAAAAGAAATTCTATTTTACTCTGCCTCTTCAAGTGACTCAATAAGATAGACCGGCCCATTTCCAACTTCCCAAAGAGTCAACCCATAAGGAATCATTACAAATCTTGATACTTGAAAAAGTTTCCAACTTCTACATCATTATTTGAGTCAAGTTTTACAGTAAAGACTCCCTTTTATTATCATTATCATAAGAAAAAAGAAAGAAAAATCTCTGTTTCTTTTCGAATGGAATTGTCAATGATGTAAAGCAAATAAGCTAAATCAAACAATAAAAAAAATATCGAAAATATATATCATATCATTGTTAAATAAAATATTTTAGGGATGCCAATTTTTTTTTCACAAAAAGGGAAAGACTATTGTCACTGAAACAGGATAAGAATACATACCTATAGGTTAAGCGCTTCCTCTTTTATATGTATTTTCATTTCATATTTTTTTTAACCTGATGAGGTTAAGTAATCTTTCTACAACTATGATCTACGGCCCATCTTAGCTTTATCTGGGTCACAAAGGGGTTCAGTTACTTTTGCATATCATTTGAACTCGATTTAGTTCAGTTTGTGAAAAACTCAGATATGCTTCCGCAAAGAATCATTCAAAATCAAAAAAGAAGGAGGAATAATATAATATTCTATGCAATATTAGACCTTGAAACAGAACCTCCTTGAACAAAAAACAAATATTAGGATACAATGGATACGCTCTGGGACGGAAGGATTCGAACCTCCGAATAGCGGGACCAAAACCCGTTGCCTTACCGCTTGGCTACGCCCCATTTCTATTTTTATTGGACACTAATACTAATAAAGAATAATATTGGTATTAAGTCTTCGTCAATTCCAGTCCAACTATCTAGAGAAACTCTTTTTTCTTTATCTTTATAGAATCTATTATAGATTCATGCTAGGATTTTGGCATGTGTATATCTAGAATTCAACTGAATTTATTGATCATTACATATAATTCAATTAAGATATTGTATGAAAGTATGATTTCTTCTATTCTCCTTTGAGAATTGGAGGATTTTTGATTGAGCAGAAAAAAAAGAAGGATTTTTTTGTTTACCTTACTTTCTTCATTTTTCCTTAACTCAATCAAAATGCAATTATTTCGACGAAAAAAAAGTCTGTTATGCTTAATATTTTTAGTTTGATCTGTCTTAATTCTGCCCTTTATCCGACTAGTCTTTTCTTCGCCAAATTGCCCGAAGCCTATGCTTTTTTGAATCCAATCGTAGATGTCATGCCAGTTATACCCCTGTTCTTTTTTCTTTTAGCCTTTGTTTGGCAAGCTGCTGTAAGTTTTCGATAAGAGCTTTAATACTATCCTAGAAAATTCATGATTTATTCGAGAAAAATGATAACAATTGATAAGATCAAATAAGTCTGACAGTATGAACCTTCGATTCAAACTCTCGGATAGTCGCGAGAAATCCGGCTCGCCCTATTTCCTTTCCCCATTTTAATCCTTTTTCGGGGAAATACCTTATGAGCTTAGGGTCCCTTAGAATATCTAATTGTGGGTATGAAAGTGATTTGTGGTAATTAAATTAAAGACTCTTATTACAAATTTCAACTTCATTTGATTTGAATTTCTGAACATTCTTTTCTATTTCTATAATTAATTTCTTGGTGTCAAAATAGGATATGTGATATAAAAGTGGAGGATCTATTATCTTTTCTCGTTTTTCTTTTTCAAAAAATGATCTTGGAGGTTGTGTAATGCTTACTCTCAAACTTTTCGTTTACACAGTAGTAATATTCTTTGTTTCTCTCTTCATTTTTGGATTCCTATCCAATGATCCAGGACGTAATCCTGGACGTGAAGAATAAAATAAAAATTTAGTTTTTCTTGTTTGATTTTACAATTTTATTAATATTTTATTTTAGCTATTCCACATATTGAATTTAATTAGGAAAAAAAATAAAAAGGGGTTTGCAAAAATTGAAAGAAAAAAATAGAAAGTCATCAACGGAAACGGAAAGAGAGGGATTCGAACCCTCGGTACGAATAACTCGTACAACGGATTAGCAATCCGCCGCTTTCGTCCACTCAGCCATCTCTCCCAATTGAAAAAGATAATTACTATGTTACATTACACATCAAGTAAGGATTAAATAAAGTATTTCTTTTACATTCTTTATCGTTATTATAGAATTAGCAATTCCATTTAGATGCTCGAAAGATCCAAATAGAATAGAAAGATAAATAAAGAAGACCTTCTTGCTTTTATTTTGTTCGAAGTGCCTTTTGGGCCTGGCCCGGTCAATACCCAGCCGGGCCTTTTTTTGTTCCAATGAATTCCCGTTTTTTTGTTTATAGGCAACATACTCTAAATAGCCAATTTGGTATCTGTGTAAAAATTTCCCTTCTGGGGTTTACATATACTTATCATTTTTGTTATAATAGAATCCAGAAATTGAGAAGGATTTTTGATTCAAAAGAATCAATTAAGTATGTATCCATTTGTATTTTCTTATGTCATTAGGGAAATCAAATTTTAGCCAAGAATAAGTCACGAATTCTCAGTCAACGAATAGTTAAAGGTTCCCTTTTGTCATAAATTTCGGCTTTTTTAAGCGAAAATAGACATTTGATTTTTCAATAGAAAGGTGAGTGGAAGTTTTTCGGCATTGTGGGAAGATACGATACAATCAATCGAGGGGGTAGATCAAATACATTACAATAAATAAATTAAATACAATATTACAATAAATAAATAAATTAAATACAATAAGAAAGGATAAAAAAAGAAAGGATAAAAACTTTTCTAATTTTTATACATAAATTTAGATTTAGAAAAAGGATTCAAAAAGGGATGCAAGATGCAAGTACAATAAACTAAAGTTTAGTAATCCAACCAAAAAAGAAAAATTTTTTCCTATTGTGTTGTGTATCGTTTTGGCGGCATGGCCGAGTGGTAAGGCGGGGGACTGCAAATCCTTTTTCCCCAGTTCAAATCCGGGTGCCGCCTCATCAACAAATGAATCTAAATCTCTTATTCTGTTCTGCTGTCTTATTCTGTTCTGGGGATTTTGTAAAAGCTTGGAAATCCTTGAATCTAAAATTCAAAGAAAGATTATATTGGATGGATTTTTTTATAGTTTATAGAAAACAAAAAGTGCAAAAATTTTTTTTTTTTAGACCCGTCGTCAAGAGTATAATATACTATCTACCAACTCCTTCAGAGAGACAATCGGGAAAGGGTACGAATTAGATCAAATAGGAAATAAAAGTATGTAATAGATAGCAATTTTTTTTACTTTGAAGGGCAAGAAAAAGGAATGGGTCTCTTTTTTTATTACTAGATAGAATAGATGTTCCATTCCATTAGTAACATTCCCTTATAGTGTCATTGTATATTTTACTTGTATTTAGTCTTTCCCGATTAGAAATCGTATAGGAATTTTTGAAATGGATTTATTTGACTGGTTCATCAATAGTGTTCGGCCAGAATCCCTTTTTGACTCTGGACCATTCATTCTACTATTATTAGTGAGCAATAATGGAATAATTCTATCATAGAGATAAGGGATATAATTCACATGGATATAGTAAGTCTCGCTTGGGCTGCTTTAATGGTAGTCTTTACATTTTCCCTTTCACTCGTAGTATGGGGAAGAAGTGGACTTTAGAAGCACTCCTAATTTAGTTAACGGTATCAATTGTTTTATAGATCGTTCTGCAACGCATTTTTTATTTAAATTGAAAATTATTTCAATTTAAATAAAAAGATCCTCATTTCAAAATTCCCTTGGATTCTAGTGGAGAAATGTATTCTATAACAGTAAAACGATTTTTTCAGATTCATCGGAATAAATAGATGTATCAAAGAAATAGAATCGGGTCCTACGTCAATTCCATATATGGATTAATAACTACATAGATTGAAGATAGAAGCTAATATAGTATAGCTACTATATTAGAAAGTCAAGTACAATTTTATTTTATACATTACTATAACACTAATAGAGAGTATGATAAGAAAAAAATTTCTTTCTTACCATACTCTCGGATCTCATAGAATACCGCCGATTATAGCCCGTTGATTTCATTTAATAGAATACTTTTCTTTTGATTTCTTCAAATATGGATAAGAATTCAGAAGTCAAGTTTCATTCAAAGTAATTAATCGTTTTGACTGACTGTTTTTACGTAAATTATAAGTAGAAAGGCAGTAGGAACTAAAATGAACAGTGCAGTAGCAATAAATGCAAGAATATTTACTTCCATAATCTCATCGTTTTTTTATTTCACAATAACTCGGGATTTAATCCCATAGAGATGATAAATCTTTCACCTGTCAATTCAATGAATGCATTACCTATCGATGATCTTGAATCGGATCAATATCATGAATAACAATATCTGAGCTATTAAATTAATTCGTCGTCGAGAATTGAATAGTATAACATACGAAGATCCTTTATCCATACCGAATCCAATCTTGGATTCCCGGACCGAGCAAAAATTCCTTTTTTATCCTTCTTTTCTGTTCTTTTTTTGTATGTAGTCAAACGAAGTATCATCTAACCATCCATCCGTTTCCATTAAAAACCCAAAAAGAGAGGAATTAGGTTCTAAATTTTAATGATCCAATTTTCTTTGGAAGACAAAGAAGTATGAGAAAGATGAGGCGCGGGATAAAAGATGGAATATTCTATCAACTTCACTATTTTAGTTATTTTCATTTTAGTTTAGGGTTTATTCTTTCTTTGACAGAATCCTGAAAAAAAAAAGAGAGGAAACCTCTTCGGGATTCAATTATGCTCTCTGTCCCCTCTTTCACAGAAAATGGAGAGGCGAATTGATGTACTTATTGGATCCGTCGGGACTGACGGGGCTCGAACCCGCAACGTCCGCCTTGACAGGGCGGTGCTCTAGCCTATTGAACTACAATCCCAGGGAAATAAGAAGAGATCTAGCAGAAAATTTGAATTCTTTTTTTTTTTTATTCTCTTGTATCAGGTAAGGTTTTTCTTAAGAACAAGAGAGTTCTACCGTCTGATAGTAGATTGGCAAATTGTTGGGCCGAGCTGGATTTGAACCAGCGTAGACATATTGTCAACGAATTTACAGTCCGCCCCCATTAACCACTCGGGCATCGACCCAACGCCTAAATTTTTTAGACGTTCCATAATAAACTTCCTTTCGTCTACCAGGCAGACTTGACAAATACGGCTACGGATCATTTGATAGAAAATACCACTCCTATAGTCTTGAGTCTTGGTACACCCCCAGAGGGACTTGAACCCTCGTTTTCTCCGTGAAAGAGAGAGGTCGTAACCACTGGACCATAGGGGCCTACGGCCGCCTTCATAAATCAACTAGAAATAAAAGGTCCCGAGGGCCGGCCAAATCAAAAAACACTAGAATATGGGTAATAAGACAAATACCATAGGTAATAAGAAAATTGAGGTAATATAAAAATAGAATAGGAAAAACATAATAGGTAACATAATAGGTAATAAGGCCTAGATAATAGGTAATAAGGCCTAGATAATAGGTAATAAGGCCTAGTAAGGTTACCTTATTAACTTTAACTTAATATAACTCAAGCCGAGATCCGTCTTTAGTAGATCCATAGTATATAAATCAAACGGAAAAACTCCTTAAGTATTCTGGGGGTTAGTTAATGGTAATCAAATCAAACTTTACCATTAAACTATATAACCTTGAAACTTTATTTCATTGGTCTTTCTCATCTTTATCTCTCTCATTCACAAAGGGTTATGCGTTGGATCCATGATCCTTCACTCTGCAGTAGATTCAAGATGGTTTACCAAAATAGGATTTGGTCAGTCAAATTATATTGACCCCTAAGTCATACTGTCAATTGACAACACGACAGGAGGGTAATAAAAGAACGGAGAAGACATAGATATAGATATAAAATAAATAAATTAGATAGATATATCTGCGTTAATAATGATAAATATTCATATCATATAGTTTTCTGGTATTGTTTTCTGGTATTCAATATTCAAGTAGATTAGAATATCAATACCGTTATATTATAGTATAAAAATAAATAGAAAATAAATATAAAATGAAAATAAATAATATTCTAAAAAAATCCCAAAGCATAGTAAGCCTAAGTGGGAGAATTCTGTTTCTAAGACTGTTTTATCAATTCCGTTCCGCT